CGGGATAAATCTGGCCCCTTCCCCTGTTCCCGCCTACGTATATGGGATATTTTAAGAAGTGAACATCCTTCTTAGTAGCAGGGTCCGGAGAAAGAATAGGAAAGGCGATTTCACTATATTTTTGACCAGGAACGGGACCTATCACAAGAATATTTTTTTTAGTGGGGCGATAACTCTGAAAAGACAGATTACCTATCTTTTCTTTCATCTCTGGCGAAATACGATCAGGAGGGGCTAATTCAAACCCCTCGGGTAAAATAAGAACAGCCCCCACATTCAAGGCTCCCTTTTTACCATTAGCAAGAACTTGTTTCAGTTGCATATCATAAGGAATTCGAACAACTGCTTCAAATACAGTATCAGGAAGTACCGCTTGTGGAACCTCAATACCCACGGGCTTATTGGCTAAATGACAATTGGCACATACAATACGACCAGTTGCTTCGCGCGGATTTTCATAACCCTTCTGCGCAAAAATGGGATATGCATTTGAAATGTATGCACGAGTTATTATATATATCATGAACGATACAGAAATGGAGCGAGTAATCTCTTTCTTTATCCAAGAAAGGGTCTTTCTAGTTTGCATGGTTCAGTCGTTGATCCCGAAAATTTCTACAATAAAATTAGATAGGTCACTAGGATAGTTCCCTATCCATGATGCTGATAGTTACTGAAAAATTCTTATAAAATATAGGAGGAATCCGAATCTCTTGGATGCATAGAAAAAATAAGTGTATAAAAAAAGTAAGATTTTGAATGTTTTATTTTACTTATGGACAAAATAACAAAATTCTAATTGGATCGGTGGATCATTTTTCAGTCATTCATTGAATGATAAATCACTACAAGTGACGGAGATATGCGATTTAAATAACGGAAGATCCAATATTTAAAAATTGTATCGAAAATGACTGGAAAGGTGGAAACAAGCCCAGATATAATTTGATCGTTATGAGAAAATCCAAAATCTTTGTAGAAAGAACCAATCATTAGTTCCCAACCGTGGGGTGAATGGAATCCTATACATAAGTCGGTTAATAAAAGAATAGAAAGGGCTTTTATTGTGTCGCTTAAGTTATATATGAATTCTTGAACCCAAGAATTAAGAATAATAAGTTCTTCATTAACTAGAAGAGAATAACCACTTAGAATAATGAAACAGATTATATTTGTCGAGAAGTGCAAAATTGTCTCTATACGATCCTCGTTGTGCATCTTGATCAATTGGGTCGTTTCTTTGTGGATTCCGATACGAAACTTTTGTAGATGTGTTTCGGGGTATTCCTTTATCATTTCGTCCAACAGGAAGAGTTCCTCTAATTCTATGAATTTTTCTAGAAAACTCTTTTCTTGAATATCATTTAAAAAAGTTTCGTATTTACTAGTATTCCACCAATTAATAACCCAAGATCCCAGACTTTTATTAAATGAAAAAGAGACCCACCAGGGCAAAAATACTATAGACGTAAGATATAGAAGGGGAATGAATGTTTTTTTTTTCCATTTTTTCATTTGTGAATTTTTAATGAATCCGCCTTATTCGTCAACTCTATACGATCTAATATTTCTAATATTAGATCTAATATTAGAATAGAACTTATGTTTGATAGAAATATTAGAATAGAAGGCTTGGCTTCGAACCCACGAATACATTCCCTCTTTTTTATTTGTTTTATTTGTGAGTCAGTGGTTAGTCCTTGAATTTAGTGAATTTACATACGCATAAAAAAATTGCGGACAAAAAAAGTTTCGTTTTCTAATTTTTCCGTATATTATATATAATATACGTCTTCCTTGGTTCTTCAGTATTATTATTATGAAGAAATTTCAGTTAAGTTATGTTATAGAAAAAAAAGAGGATTTTGGGGTTTTTACCTCCTGCTAAGAAAATTGTTTATTCTTCAGTTCATTTCAAAAAACTTCAATTGGTACACGCAAGAAATAGGCCAATTCCGCGGCTTTTTGCTCAATTTCTCGTGGAGTCAAATTCTCATCAGTACGAGTCAAAGGAATGGCCCCCTGGCCTCTGATTTCCATATAAAGGACACGCCGAGCATAAAGACCCTCTTTAACTTCTATTCTGATAGACTGAATATCTTTCATAAAGAATCGGAGTAAGATGCGACGATTTTTTCCAGGAAATCCCCAACGAAAAATACACACTATTCCTTCGTTTCTATCGAATCGATCATAACCACTACCTACATTCCACGAAATTGTGCACCACAAATAAGAGCTAATAAATAGACCGGCGAGCCCATAGAAAGACATCACGATTCCTTGTGGAAAAAAAATGATTTGCTGAGACGGGAATAAAGATATCAAATTTCTGTCAAGATAACTGGAAATTCCAATCAATAAAAACCCCGCTGAACCTAAAAAAAGTATAATGGCCCAGCAGAAATTACTTGTTTTTCGAGACCCCGCTATAAGTTCTACCCATATATGTTCTGATCGCCAACTCATACTAGATCTAGTTGCATTTTATTGGAAGTGGGAGACCGGCCAAAATGAATTTTACTTTACGCTTTTTTGTTTCCGAAGTAACTTTCATCAACTCGCACTATTCTGATGTGAATCTTTCTAAGCAATTCGTTAGATCTAGAAGTAAAATAATAGGAGCCCTCCCGTAGGATCCCCTAATCTATACATATATAGCTACACGGGCTTTGCATTTCTTTCAGGCATCCGCCAGAATCTCGCCCAATTTCGACTTATTTTCAAATAGCTCGTTTACTCATATATCATATTTACACCTGCATAAGAACCCTTTATTTTTTTATAGCCACAAGTTCTATCATATTATACTGAATAGATATCTGTGTTATGATCCAAGTCTAAGTCTTGAAAAAAAAAAAAAAATAGATGAAATTTGCCCCCATCAGATCTAAAAAATCTTGTTTTTTTGAACATAAAGAGATAAGGAAGCCATTGCAATTGCCGGAAATACTAAGCCCACTAAAGGCACAAAAATAGAGGGTAAGTTGTTGAGAATTGTCATAGAATGGGCACCTCGATTTAATATTTGTACCTGTTATTTATTTATTGTTATATTAATTTATTGTTATATTAATCTTTTTACCTATTATCGCTATATTGTTAGAAAGATATCTTAAATAGAAAGATCTCTTAAAATGATTACAATTCCTATAGAATTATACTAAGTATGGCTAAGTGAGTATATATAATAAAGTGCAAGGAATATAGAACTAACTAAAGGGACTTATTCATTTTTCTACATGAAATAGATGTATGATAATCCACTTCTTTGTTATTCTTCGTTTATTATCTTTTTCTTGTTTCATAACTTGAATTTCATAATTTGACTTTAATAAAGAGTTTCTTCCCCTTATAAATCCCCCACGTTATAATACGAAGGTAAGAAAAGAACATGAAATTTGTTTTCTTTACCCTGCCCAATCGAATTTCGCGGAAAAAGAATTCGCTCTTTTATCTTGTTGATAGAGGTTTCCTAATTAGTAATCAGGAATATCGGTAAAAAAAAAATTATCTGTATGGTTCTTTCCATAAGTTCCTCTTATGTCACCAAAGGAAAAATCCATTTTTCGGATTTTTCCTTTGATTCCGATAAATAAATATTTAATAAATACTTTTTCTAAATAGTTAGTTATTCGCCAGAAATAAAATAATTTAATGAATTTAATTAACTATTAACTTAAGGCTCTACTTGATTTATGATTCAAATCCAAAAAAGCGTGGAGCTGAAATAACTCATTCAGAACGCCCTTTAACAGATTACGTGGTACGATTGGATCGAATAGGCCCTTATGGAATAAAAATTCAGCCGCTTGTAAACCCTCGGGTACTGTCTTATTCAACGTTTGTTCAATTACTCTTTTACCTGCAAATGCAATATAGGCGTTGGGTTCAGCAATAATGATATCCCCCAACATAGCAAAACTAGCTGTCACCCCACCCGTCGTAGGAGATGTAAGGATTGATACATAAAATAACTTTTTATTCGATTGATACTCATATAAAGCGGAAGAAATTTTAGCCATTTGCATCAAGCTCAAACTTCCTTCTTGCATGCGTGCTCCTCCGGAAGCACACACTAGAATAAGAGGTAATAATTTTTTGGTAGCATACTCGATCAAACGAGTAATTTTCTCGCCTACTACGGATCCCATACTACCCCCCATAAACTGAAAATCCATAACCCCAATTGCTACGGGAATGCCGTTTAGTTGACCTATGCCGGTTTGAACGGCCTCGATTAATCCTGTCTTTTTTTGATAAGAATCAATACGATCTTTATAAGGTTCCTCCTCCGAATGAAAGTCAATGGCATCCAGAGAGAACATGTCCTCATCCATAGGATCCCAAGTGCCTGGATCAATCGAGAGTTCAATTCTATCTGAACTGCTCATTTTCAAATGATATCCACATTGTTCACAAATATTCATTTTTGATTTAAAAAATTTCTTATAATTTAATCCATAACAAATTTCACATTGAACCCACAAATGCTTGTATTTTTGAGTTACGTCGAGATCATTAGAATTTTCTCTTAGAGCGAAATCGCTACCATTCGTGCTAGTTCTTAGCCCGGAACTCCCGCTTTCACTACTTTCACCCCAAATGTAAGTATAAATGTAACTTTCTCTGTAATTTTCACTACCACTTAAAATATAACTATCAATCCCGATTTGAGAATGAAGATAATTGTCAATGCAACTATTGATGTAATTATTCCAACTAGATTGAGTATTATACATATAATAATCATAGTGGGAGTCGTCACTCCTGGGCCCCTTATTCAAATAACTAGAATTCCAATAACTATAAAAAGAACTCTCTATCAAAAAAGAATGATTATTGTCAATCCCCAAAACTTGATTTTCAATATCAAAATATATGGAATAACTGTCTTTATTATTATCCCTACCTAAAACTAAAAAAGTGTCATCCGCGCTTAAATTCCGAATGTCCCTAACGCCGACTAAATGATCACCATTACTACTGTCACTATGACT